TTTTAAATTGGTTTATTCTGCAGCAACAAATGCTATTCACAATGTCGGTTTAAACGAAGCAAGTTTAATCATTAGCAAAGCGGAAGTCGTGAAGGGGTACTACTGTGAAAAAATTAAAACCTCGAGCTCGAGGGCGTAGTTATCCGATAAAAAGACCCGTTTTTCATATAACTATTGGATTAAAAGATATATCTGTAAAGGAAGTATAAAAAAGGAAGTATAAAGGAGCCAAATACGCCATATTATACTTCAACTTCAAAGGCAACGTATGGAGAAATAAAAATAAGTAAGTACACGGATATGACGTGTCATGATATATATAGTATTGGGGGATTATGGGACAAAAAATAAATCCACTTGGTTTCAGACTTGGTGCAACCCAAGGTCATCATTCTCTTTGGTTTGCACAACCACAAAATTATTCCGAAGGGCTACAAGAAGATCAAAAAATCCGAGATTGGATCAAGAATTATGTACAAAAAAATATTCAAATATCCTCTGGTGTTGAGGGAATTGCATGCATAAAGATTCAAAAAAGAATCGATTTGATTCAGGTCATAATCTATATGGGATTCCCAAAATTATTACTAGAAGGGAAAGGTGGGCCTCGAAGAATCGAAGAATTGCAGATAGATGTACAAAAAGAAATTAATTGTGTAAACCGAAAACTCAACATTGCTCTTACAAGAATTACAAACCCTTATGGACACCCTAATATTCTCGCCGAATTTATAGCCGGACAATTAAAGAATAGGGTTTCATTTCGAAAAGCAATGAAAAAGGCTATTGAATTAACTGAACAAGCAGGTACAAAAGGAATTCAAGTACAAATTGCGGGACGTATCGACGGAAAAGAGATTGCGCGTGTCGAATGGATCAGAGAGGGTAGAGTTCCTCTACAAACCATTCGAGCTAAAATTGATTATTGTTCCTATGCAGTTGGAACTATCTATGGGGTATTAGGCATCAAAATTTGGATATTTGTAGACGAGGAAGCCTAAGCCTTTATTTGACTTGTCTTTACGTTCTATCGGAAATAAAAAAGCAAAAAATGACAAACTCTTTCATTCTTTTTCTGTTAAATCAAAAAAAAATGGGCAATTCTATAAGGTTGAATAAAAATTCAATTCATTTTTTTATATTGATATAATTGCTATGCTTAGTGTGTGACTCGTTGGTTTTTGTAGGGTTAGTAGTCAAAAAAACGGACTGGCCCATAGTATGAACTAATAACTATCGAACTAATAACCAACTCACCGCTTCATATTATCTGGATCTAAAGAACTAGTCACGATATGATATATTGATCATATCATTGTAGCAACTGAATTTTTGTTTGCATAAACAAGCAAAAAAAAGAAAAACCAATCTGATTTTAAGTTGTGAAGCAATAACAAAAAGAATGCAGATAAATGGAAGGGTGAGAGAAAGAGAGAAAAAGAATACTAATGCTATATGATTCCAATATGTAAGGTCTCTGAGCGATCTTATAAAGGATAGCGTAATAAAGCATCAATACTAATTTGATTGATCTATAATTCGATGAATTTGTTCATAGAACAAAAAAAGTCAAGAGCCCTGGGTCCACAAAGACTGAGAAAATTGACTCAATAACACATTTCATTTTCATTAGGAGCTCCGCTGTAGAATTCAGACCTAACCATTAATCGCGAAGCGATGGGAACGACGGAACCCGTGGATGCAGAAGATTCTATTGAAAACGAATCCTAATAATTCATTGGGTAGGATGGCGAAACGAACCCGGGACCAATCCACTTTTATTCTGAGAGGCCATGTCATAGGATAACCCTACAACTGAAATAGATATGGAAAGAGTAAATATTCGCCCGCGAAAGTTTTTATTTTATTGGATTTCTAAATTTTGATAGATCCAATATAATATGATAATAAAAAAGACAAAACAAAATAAATACTCGTTATAATAAAACGAAATTCTATTATTATTATCTATTATCTCTAACTAATCTATAAAATAATTATCTATAACTATAAATAAATAGAAATTGAATACATGTTTAGTTTTTTTTATTTTATATAAACTATCAAAACAAGATATACAAATTTCTAATAGATTAGATATTAGATAAAATCTCAAAGACTCCCACGATTCAGTATATTATTCATTAAATACATGTATACCATGTTATAATTGTTATTTTTCATTCGCGAGGAGCTGGATGAGAAGAAACTCTCATGTCCGGTTCTGTAGTAGAGATGGAATTGAAATTGAAAAAGAACCATCAACTATAACCCCAAAAGAGCCAGATTCCGTAAACAACATAGAGGAAGAATGAAAGGAATATCTTATCGAGGTAATCGTATTTGCTTTGGTAGATATGCTCTTCAGGCACTTGAACCTGCGTGGATCACGTCTAGACAAATAGAAGCAGGGCGGCGAGCAATGACACGAAACGTACGCCGCGGCGGAAAAATATGGGTACGTATATTTCCAGACAAACCTGTTACAGTAAGACCCGCGGAAACGCGTATGGGTTCCGGTAAAGGATCTCCCGAATATTGGGTAGCTATCGTTAAACCGGGTAGAATACTTTATGAAATGGGTGGAGTAGCAGAAAATGTAGCCAGAAAGGCTATTTCAATAGCGGCATCCAAAATGCCTATACGAACGCAATTCATTATTTCGGGATAAGAATGTATAACCAAAGAAAAGAAATCTTTTGAATGAAAAAAAAAAACAAAATTATAGGTTTCTTTTTTTTTTGTTTTGGACAAACAATATTTCTTTTTTTACTTAGTCCCTTCGCAGTGAAAGAGCAAATAAAAAAAAATGATATGATTCAACCTCAAACCCACTTAAATGTAGCGGATAACAGCGGGGCCCGACAATTAATGTGTATTCGAATCATAGGAGCTAGTAATCGACGATATGCTCATATTGGTGACGTTATTGTTGCTGTAATCAAGGAAGCAATACCAAATACACCTCTAGAAAAATCCGAAGTCATCAGAGCTGTAATTGTACGTACTTGTAAAGAACTCAAACGTGACAACGGTATGATACTACGATATGATGACAATGCTGCGGTTGTTATTGATCAAGAAGGAAATCCCAAAGGAACTAGAATTTTTGGTGCGATCGCACGGGAATTGAGACAGTTAAATTTCACTAAAATAGTTTCATTAGCACCTGAAGTATTATAAGTCTAATAAAACGGAGACTCTAATGCTATTATAGCATTAGAATAAAATATGAATAGAGTAAACTAGATTAATTAGTAAATTTGTCTCACGCATATATCTTTAACAATTCATAAAATAGAAAGAAAAAAGCATGTTGATTATATCAAAGTTCGGGGGTAACAATAATTTTAATTTATCATGGGTAAAGACACTATTGCTGATATAATAACTTCCATACGCAATGCTGACATGAATAGAAAAGGAACAGTTCGAATACCATCTACTAACATCACCGAAAACCTTGTTAAAATACTGTTAAGAGAAGGTTTTATTGAAAATGTGAGGAAACATCAGGAAAACAACAAATATTTTTTGGTTTTAACCCTACGGCATAGAAGGAATAGGAAAGGTCCATGTAAAACTGTTTTAAATTTAAAACGGATCAGTCGACCCGGTCTACGAATCTATTCTAGTTATCAACGAATTCCTAGAATTTTAGGTGGGATGGGGATTGTAATTCTTTCTACCTCTCGGGGTATAATGACGGACCGAGAGGCCCGACTAGAAGGAATCGGCGGAGAAATTTTGTGTTATATATGGTAAGCTTTCTTATATCCAGATTAAGATATGGAACTTTACTATTTGTGAAAAAAAAAGATAAAGAACGGGTTTCTATTCTCACTCTCCTCTTACATTAATTAGTTAATACTTCAAGGAGGTTTTACCGCGAATGAAAAAAGAAAACTGGATTCATGAAAGTTTAATTCCTGAATCACTTCCGAATGGTATGCTTCGGATTCATTTAGATAATGAAGATCGGATTCTAGGTTATGGTTCAGGAAGGATTCAACGTAGTTTTATACGTATACCAACGGAAGATAGAGTAAAAATTGAAAGAAGTCATTATGATTCAACCAAAGGGCATATAGTTTCTAGACTCCGAAACAAGGATTCAAACGATTAGGTGGTTTTTTTTTTTCAACTTCAATATTCCTTTCGGAGGGATACAATTCGAAAGTTTCAAATTTCCAGAAACTAATTTTCTTCAAATAAGTAAATTTGAAATTCAGTTAAGGAATGACAAATATGAAAATAAGGGCCTCCATTCGTAAAATTTGTGAAAAATGTAGACTGATCCGTAGACAGGGACGAATTATAGTAATTTGTTCCAACCCGAGACATAAACAAAGACAAGGATAATCTTTATAAAATAAAAGAGACTCCCTAAAGGACCCAATATACAAATAAAAAAAAGCGGAAAAGATCCGTTTTGGCATGAAATGGATATATCCATATACCTCTGACTTATATTTATGAGACGATAAAATATGGCAAAACCCGCACCCAGAATCGGTTCACGTAGGAATGGGCGTATTGGTTTACGTAAGAGTGCGCGTAGAATACCAAAGGGGGTTATTCATGTTCAAGCAAGTTTCAACAATACCATTGTGACTGTTACAGATGTACGAGGCCGGGTAATTTCTTGGTCCTCCGCCGGTACTTGTGGATTCAAGGGTACAAGAAGAGGGACACCCTTTGCGGCACAAACCGCAGCAGGAAATGCTATTCGGACGGTAGTGGATCAAGGTATGCAACGAGCCGAAGTCATGATAAAAGGCCCCGGTCTCGGACGAGATGCAGCATTAAGGGCTATTCGTAGAAGTGGTGTAATATTAAGTTTCATACGGGATGTAACCCCTATGCCCCATAATGGCTGTAGGCCCCCTAAAAAAAGGCGTGTGTAAAAATAAACAAAACATTGAAATGATTTCAAGAGAAATAAATAATTTAATGATTTGATCAAATAATAAGATTACCATGGTTCGAGAGAAAGTAAT